TTGCATTTGCGGGTAAAAGAGTAATTGAACAAACATTGAATAAAACGATACCCGAAGGTTCACAAGCTTCTGAATATTTATTTCAGAAGGGCTTATTTGACCTAATTGTACCACGTAATCTTTTAAAAAGTGTTTTGAGTGAGTTATTTAAGCTTCATGCCTTCTTTCCCTTGAATTCCAATTCAATGCACTAGGTTCAATTATTTGATTTGTAGCAAACAACTTGTTTGTTTATCGGAATCAAAGTAACTAAGAATAAAGTTTCCTTTGGTGACCTAAGATCTAATTGTAGAAAGAATCAAAAGTTGCGGATAACTCTTTTTTTTACCTGGATTCCCGATTACTAATTAAGAAGTCTCTATCAACAAGATAAAAACACGAGTTCTTCCTTTCGTGAAATTAGCCAAATAAAACCAATTTAGAGAGTTTGTAAGAAACTCTTATTAAATTTGAAGACAAGAACAAAACAAAAAGAAATGCAGAAAAATAAGAAAATGGATTCTCATATGTATCTTTTATGTAGATAGACGAATAAGTCCATTTTTTGAGTTCTACATTCGTTGGACTTATTCTATATACTCAATTAGATACTTATCTATGTAATAAGAATTTTCAAATTGAATTAATTAATAATAACTATGAATTCAGACTAATTACAATTATTAATTATAATTAGTATAAATAAAAAAAAGGATATTAAAAAAAATAAGAACAGGTACAATACAATATAGTAAATCGAGGTACCCATTTTATGACAACTTTCCAATTTCCCTCTATTTTTGTGCCTTTAGTAGGCCTAGTATTTCCGGCACTTGCAATGGCTTCTTTATTTCTTCATGTTCAAAAAAACAAGATTGTTTAGATCTGAGGGGACCCCATCTCATCCGTTTTTTTGAAACTTAGACTTGTAGCATAACACATATATTTATTTCGTGAAATAGGGTAAAACATGAGATTTCTGCCGAACATAAAGGAAAAAGCTCTTATGCCTGCAGAAAATGATCTATGGGTAACTGAATTCTAGCCAGTTTGAAATAGATCAGGACTGTTGGATACCCAAAATGTAAAGTTGGCGGATCCATATGTATATTGGGATCATAGGAAGGGTATGTTATTATTTTAGATCTAACCAATTTGAGGAATGACTCCTAAAGGTTCCCATCAAACTAGTGCTAGTTCACATTAAACTAGTGCTAGTTGATGAAAGTTCATTCGGAAACAAAAAAAGTAAAGTCAAAACCATTTGGGGTATTCTCTCAATTACAATAAAATGCAATCGGATCAAGTATGAGTTGGCGATCAGAACATATATGGATAGAACTTATAACGGGGTCTCGAAAACTAAGTAATTTTTGCTGGGCTCTTATTGTTTTTTTAGGTTCATTAGGATTCTTATTGGTTGGAACTTCCAGTTATCTTGGTAGAAATTTGATCTCTTTTGTTCCGTCTCAGCAAATCATTTTTTTTCCCCAAGGGATCGTGATGTCTTTCTACGGGATCGCGGGTCTCTTTATTAGTTCCTATTTGTGGTGCACAATTTCCTGGAATGTAGGTAGTGGTTATGATCAATTCGATAGAAAGGAAGGAATGGTGTGTATTTTTCGGTGGGGATTTCCTGGAAAAAATCGTCGCATATTCCTCCGATTCCGTATAAAAGATATTCAATCCGTTAGAATAGAAGTTAAAGAAGGTATTTATGCTCGCCGTATCCTTTATATGGACATCAGAGGCCGGGGGGCTATTCCGTTGACCCGTACTGATGAGAATTTGACTCCACGAGAAATTGAACAAAAAGCCGCGGAATTGGCCTATTTCTTGCGCGTACCAATTGAAGTCTTTTGAGAAAAGGAAAGGATTGAGCTGAAGAACGAATGCTTTCTCCGCAGTAGGGAAAAGAATCTTGTTTTTTTCTATAGCTAAGTGATACTTTAGATGCAGATAAATCATATCTTGTAAATTTTTTTCTCTTTGTCAATCGACTTTTTGATCATCACAATATATTTCTCTCAATTAGTCTATTCTTGACTATGGGAAATCGTTGGAATTTTTTGAAATATTGGATATTTTGAAAGAGTTCTTTACATCTGCAAATATTAACAATATTCATTCCTTAAAGGGCTTCTTTTGTTCATTGATCGAAAGGAGACACGTGTTTTGTTTGGAATTTGATGAATTGAGATATCTGGAAATACGATTGTTTATTATTTCTTCAGTCGAATTCGAAGTGGAGTCTTAGCCTATTTCTGTATTCTTTCTAGATTCAAACAAAATCACAAATCAAATAGATTCATAGGTTTGATACCTTGTCTAGAACTCATGTTTGGTTTGAAAGAAATATTGGATCACATAGAGTCGACAAATGAAGTGGGTTAATTAAAAATGCACAGGTGAAAAATGGCAAAAAAGAAAGCATTCACTCCTCTTTTGTATCTTGCATCTATAGTATTTTTGCCCTGGTGGATTTCTCTCTCATTTACTAAAAGTATGGAATCTTGGGTTACTAATTGGTGGAATAGGGGTCAATCCGAAATTTTGTTGAATGATATGCAAGAAAAAAGTATTCTAGAAAAGTTTATAGAATTAGAGGAAATCCTCTTCTTGGAAGAAATGATCAAGGAATACTCGGAGACACATCTACAAAAGCTTCCTATAGAAATCCACAAGGAAACGATCCAATTAATCAAGATACACAATGAGGATCGTATCCATACCATTTTGCACTTCTTAATAAATCTAATATGTTTTGTTATTCTAAGCGGTTATTCTATTTTCGGTAATCAAGAACTTGTTATTCTTAACTCTTGGACTCAAGAATTCCTATATAACTTAAGTGATACAGTCAAAGCTTTTTTGATTCTTTTATTAACCGATTTATGTATCGGATTTCACTCACCCCATGGTTGGGAACTAATGATTGGTTCTGTCTACAAAGATTTTGGATTTGGTCATAATGATCAAATTATATCTGGTCTTGTTTCCACTTTTCCAGTTATTCTCGATACTATTTTTAAATATTGGATTTTTCGTTATTTAAATCGTGTATCTCCGTCACTTGTAGTTATTTATCATTCAATGAATGATTGATAAACGATCCGCCGATATTAATCCAATTAGAATGTTTTTGATTTTGTAGTTCTACATAAGTATTAAAAACGGGGGATTTTCATACTATTTTCATAGTATACTTATACTATAGTATTCTAGTAAAATGATTCCAATAAATCAGAATCTTGGACAGGGAACTATACTAGTGACCTGCCAAATTTATTGTAGAAATTTTCGGATCAATGATTAGACCATGCAAACTAGAAAGACTTTTTCGTGGATAAAGGAACATATTACTCGATCTATTTCCGTATCCCTCATGATATATATCATAACTCGGACATCCATTTCAAGTGCATATCCCATTTTTGCGCAGCAGGGTTATGAAAATCCACGAGAAGCGACTGGGCGTATTGTATGTGCCAACTGCCATTTAGCTAATAAGCCCGTGGATATTGAGGTTCCACAGGCGGTACTCCCCGATACTGTATTTGAAGCAGTTGTTCGAATTCCTTATGATAAGCAAGTGAAACAAGTTCTTGCTAATGGTAAGAAAGGGGGTTTGAATGTGGGGGCTGTTCTTATTTTACCGGAGGGGTTTGAATTAGCTCCTCCCGATCGTATTTCTCCCGAGATGAAAGAAAAGATAGGCAATTTGTCTTTTCAGAGCTATCGCCCTAATAAACAAAATATTCTTGTGATAGGGCCTGTACCCGGTCAGAAATATAGTGAAATCACCTTTCCTATTCTTTCCCCCGACCCCGCTACTAAGAAAGATGTTTACTTCTTAAAATATCCTATATACGTAGGGGGGAATAGGGGAAGGGGCCAGATTTATCCCGACGGAAGCAAGAGTAACAATACAGTTTATAATGCTACAGGGGCGGGCATAGTAAGTAAAATCATACGAAAAGCAAAAGGTGGATATGAAATAACCATAACAGATCCATCGGATGGACGTGAAGTGGTTGATATTATCCCTCCGGGACCAGAAGTTCTTGTTTCAGAGGGTGAATCCATCAAATTTGATCAACCATTAACGAGTAATCCTAATGTGGGTGGATTTGGTCAGGGAGATGCAGAAATAGTACTTCAAGATCCATTACGTGTCCAAGGTCTTTTGGTCTTCTTGGCATCTGTTATTTTGGCCCAAATCTTTTTGGTTCTTAAAAAGAAACAATTCGAGAAGGTTCAATTGGCCGAAATGAATTTCTAGACTCGCGGATTTATTGACATAAGGTTCGTAAAAAGAACCAAATTGTTGGTTTCAATTATGTGTGATCAAAAAAATCAATTCTAAAAAACCTTTTATTTACCTGCTCTTTTGCTACGAGCTTCTGGGAATCGAATCCCTTGTACCGCATTCCTAGTCATAATAGGTATATTTAAGACTATTTTATTTTACTTTATGACTTTACCATCTCCTTCTTTGTTTTTTTTAGCCAAATTGGATTGATAGGACTATGTTACTGTTGTCATATTTCAATGTCATAAAACAGATCCATTTTATTCTATTTCAAATAGAATAAAATGGGGATAGATATAAGTAGGCGGGTAATAGAACGAACTCAAAATGCGTGGGACAAAGAATTCTAGGAGACATTATTTGTCTTACTAGTCTTCGACACAAGAAAGAGGTGTAGATCAAAAATTCCCTTTCTTGTGTCGAAAGAGTAATGGTTTTTGATCCTGTTCGTCAAATCGCCAAAAATTTCTAGTCTTGGTTTCGGGTTTACAGGTGCATCAGAACTTTTTTTTTCAATTTTTTACGTGCAATAAAATCGAAATTCAAATAAAGTCAAAGTAGTGGACAAAAAAAAGAAAACTTATTCAATGAACTTTCCAGATACTCAAAAAATAGGGTAAGAGTTAAGAGTATAGTAAAGTATTTGTACGATATCGAATCTACAGAAATATATATATAATCCAGGAAATTGGGTGATTCCCCCCTTTGT